AATAATATGAGACTCGAAATGAAAGTACCCTTCTCGCATACATTCCCCATTACGTTGTCGGAACAAAAATATTGCATGTATCAATATGGATGGAAATATTTAGTACATGAAATAGCGATTTGCTAGATATATAAATAGATATATAAGATATAACTAATAAAACGGATCTTGTGTTCTGGAATTGGAATCAAAGAAAGATATTTAAAATGGCTCGTATGTTGTGACTTGGAATAAATGTTTCTCGGTAAAGGAAGGGAATAGTAATTTATTCATTCCTAATTTATTCCTATAGAACGTCTAGGAACAAGAAGATTAAATCGGATATATCGACAGATTCCCGCGTAGTCCAAAGAAAAAAAAGATCCAATTTCATCTCTATCGAATTTTAATATCAGAATAGTGGATATAATTATGATGCAATGGGTTAGGTCCACTTACTTTTTATTTTGTTGATTTCTAATCGATTTAATTGGAATAATGGAAAATAGGAAAGGAATAGTAATATTTGAAGATTTAACGAGACGACTTATCCTTACATTCATTATAATATTTAATATAATATTTATAATAATTATATTATTTATTTAATAATAAATAATATATTTTTTATTTAATAATATATTTAATTTAATTTAATAATATATTTAATTTATTAAAATAGCAAATTTATAACCATACTATAATTAATTATAATGTTATAATTTTGATTATATATTAAAATATTTAATTATACGGTTTGTTACTTTTTTTTTATTACTTTATTACAAAGATCAACAATATCTTTATTCGCACTTCAAATATGAATACTACTGCCGGAGTTTTATGATTTATGAAAAAAGCAAAGCCCCTTATCGGATTTGAACCGATGACTTACGCCTTACCATGGCGTTACTCTACCACTGAGTTAAAAGGGCTTGTTTGATCCAATTCCTGAATAAAGACACTATGAGTTTAGTATATATACTTATTATAATAGATGTACATAGATATATCTTATAATAAGTATAAGGGTTCATTCAGGAATGAAAAATTTTCTTTATCCAGTAAAAGTAAATTAAATAATTTAATATAATTTAATATAGAGTATATAATATAGGTAAAATAAAAGGTTTATTGATATTGGATTTGATAAATATCAATACAATGAATTGTTTCAAGACTATCCTAATTGACATCATAACTAAATTCATTTGAGTGATACATGTATCCACTAATTTAACATAGATCCAAGATATTTCATTGAATCATTGATAAAGAGATTCGGATAAAGAGATTCGGCGTGGCCTTTGAACCAAACTTTTATCGAAAAAAATTGTATAGAAAGAATCGTGAAAGACGGAAAGATCCTTCGTATCGAGTCATACCATTCCATTATATTGACAATTTTAAAAAACTATTCATACTATGAACATAGTATGATGGCGGTCGTGCAAGTCTGCCCCCATCGTCTAGCGGTTCAGGACATCTCTCTTTCAAGGAGGCAGCGGGGATTCGACTTCCCCTGGGGGTAGGGTACTACGAAAGGAAGTTGATCGTGGATTATCAATAAGCCTGGAATTGATTCTTCCTGGGTCGATGCCCGAGCGGTTAATGGGGACGGACTGTAAATTCGTTGGCAATATGTCTACGCTGGTTCAAATCCAGCTCGGCCCAATAATTTGCCGATCCGCCATGAAATGATATAATATAACCCATTTGTTGCTCTCCAGAAATGCCCGATCCCCCAATCCCAATACGGAAGAAATCCATTTTATGATATATCTATACCACTATTTATTTACTCTCTTTTTACAAGAAATTCTTATCTTGCTAATGATCTAGATTCATATCAGGATCCGTAACTATAAAGTAAAGTTTAAGGAAAAGAGTAAATAAAAAAAAACTTTTTTGATTGAACGAGTGATTATCCAATTGATTTGGCAATAACGAAAGGATTACTAGTAATACCGGCTGCTCTCACTAAAGTACATATACATATGGGTATCGATATATCACACTCGCAGCTCTGTTACAACACGCCAATTCTAATCGAAATTGAAAGGGTTAGAATGAAATCATAAAAATATGTATACTTTATTTTATTATGGTATTTACTTGGGATTGTAGTTCAATTGGTCAGAGCACCGCCCTGTCAAGGCGGAAGCTGCGGGTTCGAGCCCCGTCAGTCCCGACGAATCCAAATCCAATAAAAAACTATATCAATTCATCTCTCTATTTTTTGTGAAAAGAAGTCCAAATAACATAATTTCATTCCCAACAGCGATCCCTCTTCTTTTTTTCTTTTTCGTTTCACATTTATCATCAACCAAATGGGGGAATTTCCATTTCTTCGACTAGTACCGATTCGATTGATGGGAGAGAGGCATATGTGGATTAGTACAATTATTATATTATTAGCATCAGATTCAGGATTCCACGGGATACCGTACTGGGTCTGGCTTTTTCAATTACTCCCGATCTGTGAAATATGAAATAGAGTAGAGTATTGTATGTTTCCCGGGAGTCCATACATAAATGGAATTTGTACAATATAAAATAAATTGAACATAGTTACTGTGTATAGAATAGTATAGAATACTTTTTTTTTAAGATTAAAATAAAAGTATATCCTTTTCGGGCCCTATTTTGTGTAACCTCAATTTCAAATTTTACTAATTTGAAATAATCTATCTCATTCAAATTTCGCATTGAGCTTTTGATATATGCGTCCCATTACTAATCCAATGAAAGAGGATATTCAAAAAATAAAGATCAAACAAGGATCACTTTTTTATTAGCGAGGTAATGCATTTTTTTTTTTTTTTTTTTTATTATATTTTATAAGGGTTTTTCCTTGAAAGAACAAACTTTTTAAATTTATATATAAATATATAAAAAAATAGTTAATTTGATGGAATATTCGATTTTTTTATACCGGAATTTGTACTCGTCTTTATCATACTTCTTTTGTTTTCCAAGAAGATTGGATCATTAAAAAAAGGAGTTTATAACTTAGCTCCTTCCTTTTTTTTCATTGAGCTTCTATTGTTTGTTGGGGTTTGTTTAGAACCAATGGTAAGTGGAAAGGCGGTTAGATGATACTTCATCAGATGATTGTACAAAGAGGGCGGTAGGTTATAGAAAAGAAAGAATGGAAAAGAATGATAAATAAATAAAGGAATTATTGATTGTATCGGGAATCAAATTTTGAGTTCAGTATGGATAAAAGATTGTCCTATGTTATACTATTCAATTCTTGACGATGAATCGATTTGATAGCTCCGATATTGTTATTCATGATATTGATCCGATTCGATATCATCGAGATGTAATGCATCCCATTGAATTTCCAGGCGAAAGATTTATTATCTCTATGGGATTAACTCCCGAGTTATTGCGAATTAAAGAAAAATTAAACAATGAGATTATGGAAGTAAATATTCTCGCATTTATTGCTACTGCACTGTTTATTCTAGTTCCTACTGCTTTTTTACTTATAATATACGTAAAAACAGTCAGCCAAGGTGATTAATTTGAATTAAACTTGATTTTTTATTTCTTATCAATAATTGCAGAGAAGAAAAGGATAAAAATTTCGCGTCTTAACTGAAATGGGCAGACTAGAATCAGTCGTATTCTATGAGATACGATAGTATGGTAGAAAGATTCAGATATTTCTTTCTACCATACTATCTAGTATTGTTATTGTAGTGTATAAAGTTGTATTGTAATGCGGGTTAATTTAATATAGATTAATATAGATCAATCTACAATAGTATCATCATATTCCTTTTCTATATATATAGAAATCGATTTAATTACGTATATATAATATATATAGTGATAATGTATATTATATAGTATCCCAATTCTATTTCTTTGCTTTATCTATTTGTATTTAATTTGTGTTGATTTCAATTAAATTAATTTGAAATAATCGAAAGCGACTTTTACGATTAGAATTCCTAGATTTCTGATTATTTTCAATATGAATCCCGATCGAAGAAGTCATTGATTGAGGAGTTGACAAATGATCCATGGGAACTTCTTCGGATTTCGAAAAGGATTAGTAAAACCCGTCGACTTTTAACGTTTGAACCATGATATGAAATGGGTTCAATAAAACAAGCAAAACATAAATAAAATTTCTAAAATAGTAAAACTAAAACAAGCGGCGCAATATGTGACTCGCCCAAGACAATATTTTAGGATGTGCAGTATCTCGTTGGACAACTACTATGTTGTTTCCCAATGTGTATCCACGTAATGGAATAACCGAATTGTTTTCTCTTTGATCTTTGAACAGTAAAGAGGTAAACAAAATAAAAAAAAGTTCCGTTCTTCCTCATGGTCCATATCTAACTTTGGTAAGAGTCAGTTCATCGAAATAGAAAATTTATGAAGAATTCAGTTGGAATAAATTTCCTACCATTTGTATTCCTTTTACTTTTTTTACTTTCAAAATACGAACACGGAAATAATTGAAATATTTCTTTGATTGAAAGAGTATTCTTCATATATATTTATTATTCATAGAATACATTACTCAACTAAAATCCAAGAGAATTTCGAAATGAAGATATTTTTCATTTCTATTTCAATTTAAAAATAAAATTTTAAATTGAAATAGTGAAATTTTAAATAAAAAAAACTTTGCCGACTTTGCCGAACGATCTATAAAAAAAAGTGATACTGTTTAGTTCCTAAACTCAATTAGTAGTACTTCTAGAGTCCACTCCTTCCCCATACTACTAGTGAAAGGGAAAACGTAAAGACTACCATTAAAGCAGCCCAAGCGAGATTTACTATATCCATGTGAATTATGTCCTCTATCTCTATGAAGGAATTATTCAATTATTGTTCACTAATAAATAATAGGGGAATCACTGGCGCAGAGTCAAAAAGTTATTCTGACCCAACACCGTTGATGAAACAATCCAATAAATCCAATTATAACAAGTTCTTATACGATTTCTAGTATAATTAGAAAAGATTAAGCCCAAGCAAAATATGCGGAAACC